GTTCAGTAGAACCATATAAACCGATAGCCAGAACTCCCATTAAAAGAAAAACAGAACCCCCCGCCGTGTACAAAATAAATTTTGTAGCTGAGTACAGACGTTTTTTTCCTCCCCACATGGATACAAGTAGATAAACGGGAATTAATTCTAACTCCCACATGAGGAAAAAAAGTAAAAGGTCCCGAGAAGAAAATAATCCTATTTGCCCACTGTACATTGCTAACATCAGGAAATGAAATAAGCGAGAGTCTCGAGTAACTGGCCAAGCCGCTAAAGTAGCTAAAGTAGTGATGAATCCCGTCAGTAAAAGAGGTCCTATAGAGAGTCCATCTATTCCTAATCTCCAATGGAAATCAAAAAAACGGATCCATTTATAATCTTCCACTAGTTGGATTAATGGATCATCTAATTGGAAATGATAGCAGAATGCATAAGTCGTTATAAGAAGTTCTAAAATACACATACATATAGTATACCAACGGATTACTCTATTTCCTCTATGTGGAAGAAAGAAAATTAAGGAACCCGCAAATATTGGCAAAACTACAATTAGTGTTAAGCAAGGAAAATGGTTCGTGGTAAAGACAAGATATACTTGGGCTAGAAAAATCCGTGCTCAAAATATTTGCATTTGAGCACGGATTTCATCGGTAAAAAAAGAAAATGGATTCAAGTAGAGTTTTATGGAACGTATCAATAAGCTAGACCCATGCTGCGGGTTGTTTCATGCCATAAATAAACTCGAACACTCAAGAAATCCGTTGGGCAGGCAGATTCACATCTTTTACAACCAACACAGTCTTCGGTTCTTGGAGCAGAAGCAATTTGTTTAGCTTTACATCCGTCCCAAGGTATCATTTCTAATACATCGGTGGGGCACGCGCGGACACATTGAGTACATCCTATACATGTATCATAAATCTTTACTGAATGTGACATTGGATCTATAAATTTTTGAACGTCATAAGTTTTCGGTCTAGTAAACTAACTTATAAATGAAGCCTATTATTTTATTTAGTATTTAGATACCAGACGAATCAATGAGTGATCAGAATCAATCGACTTCCCGATTGGTTTAGAAGCGAGGGCCAAAATACTTGGATTTACTATATTTTATTTTTGCAACCACGATCATACCTTACCCGTCTAAAACCTGCTGATTTGAATTTATTTCTGAATATTTAAATTTCCATTTATTTTATATACTATTTATATAATAAATATTATTTATTCAACAAATTTGATTGGTTAATACGAGTTGATTTTCTGTTACGATAAATTGATGAAACAATAGCCAGTCCAATAGCCGCTTCAGCGGCTGCAATAGCTATAACAAAAATTGAGAAAATATCTCCTCTTAATTGACGATTATCAAAAATATCAGAAAATGTTACAAAATTGATATTAACTGAATTTAATATAAGTTCAAGACACATAAGGGCTCTAACCATATTTCGACTTGTGATCAATCCATAAATACCAATAGAAAATAAATAGGCACTCAAAACAAGTATATATTCTAGCATCATTAACCAACTCCTTACCAATCTTGATTTATTTCAATCTGAAAAATAAATAATTAAATCGATTCTAACAAATATGGAAGAAAACAAGAGAATCGATTAGTAATTGATCGATACAAAGCTAAAGCCTTTCTATTCTCTATTCTATTTTTTAGACAGTAATTCAAATTTTTTGAATGACTCTTTTTAAAGATTGCTTATTGACGAGCTATAGCAATTGCACCTATTAAAGCGACTAAAAGAATTATTGAAATGAGTTCAAATGGAAGAAAAAACTCTGTTGATAAATGAATTCCAATTTGTTGACTATTACTTATCAAATCTTGCTCTAGAATCTGATTTGATTTTGTAGTCCAAACGATCCCATACCAAGCCGTATCCGGAATAGTAGTAATTAGTGAAATAAAAAGGCTTATACAAACCATTGAAGTAACTCCATCCCCAACGGTCCAAAGATGAAAATCTTTGTAATATTCTGAACCATTCATGAACATCACAGCAAAAATGATTAAAACATTTATAGCTCCTACATAAATAAGGAGCTGCGCAGCAGCTACAAAATACGAGTTCGATAGAATATAGAATAAGGATATACAAAAAAGAACTAATCCCAATGAAAAGGCTGAATAAATTGGATTCGGAAGTAATACTACTGCCAGACTTCCTAATATAAGACCCGATCCCAGAAAGACTAAAAGAAAATCATGTATTGGTCCAGGTAAATCCATTTGATTTTATAGAAAAAAATCGAAATATTTCATGCCTTTGTTGACCTGACCAGGACAAAAGAAGTTATCCTAAAAAATAGTATACTTCTTAAGTAAATGAAATTTGAATGGGGGTGGTTTAGATTGGTGTAGATACAGCTATTGGGCTACTCTTATTCTCGAAAGCAGGGGTTGAAACTTTATATTTTAAAATCAGTATTCGAATCGAAATCGATTTTCAATCAAAATGAAACCACGACTCTGGCCAACCAAACCTTCTTTTTTATTGACTAAGCAAAAACCTCATTCCTTTAGATCCAAAAGCGATTTGGAATTTGTAAATGTTTTTTGAATGAAGGGTTTTATGGATTTTTTATTTGAGATCAATTCGAAGAAATTGTTCGAATTGTGTAATCGTCAATTATTGACACCGGTAACCGACCTAAAGCAATTTGATTATAATTCAATTCGTGACGATCATAAGTAGAAAGTTCATATTCTTCAGTCATTGATAAACAATTTGTTGGACAATACTCAACGCAATTACCACAAAATATACAGATTCCAAAATCAATACTGTAATTAAGTAATCGTTTCTTTCTAATATCAGTTTCCAATTTCCAATCAACAACGGGTAGATCTATAGGACAGACACGAACACATACTTCACAAGCAATGCATTTATCAAATTCAAAGTGGATTCGGCCCCGGAAACGTTCCGATGTGATCAATTTTTCGTAGGGATATTGAATAGTTACAGGTAAACGATTAGCGTGGGACAAGGTAATCATGAAACCTTGACCAATGTACCTGGCAGCTCGTATTGTTTGTTGACCAGAATTCAAGAACTGAGTTAGCATAGGAAACATATCTGAATAACTATAAATAATTTGACTTGTTTCTTTCTCTTGTTTGAGACAAGTTGTGAAAATAGACTATTATTTTACAGTGAAAGAAGTTGGGACGAAGTTGTTAATAATAGATTACCTAAAGAAATGGGTAAAAGAAATTTCCAGCCAAGATTTAATAGTTGGTCCATTCTCAGTCTCGGCAAAGTCCATCTTGTTGCAATAGAAATGAACAAGAACAAATAAGTTTTAGCTAATGTAATAAAGATACCGACTGTTGTTCCAAAAACTTGACTTCTTTTATTTATGTCAAAAAGCTCAGGAACGGGTATGTATGGAATAGAAAGATTCCAACCCCCCAAATAAAGAACTGTTACAAATAATGAAGAAACTAGTAGATTTAGATACGAAGCAACGTAAAATAAACCAAATTTTATACCGGAATATTCGGTTTGATAACCTGCTACTAATTCTTCTTCTGCTTCTGGTAAATCAAAAGGTAATCTCTCACACTCGGCTAGAGAAGAAATTAGAAAAACAATAAACCCTATAGGTTGACGCCAGAAATTCCACCCCCATAAACCATATTTTGACTGCACTTCAACTATATCAACTGTACTTAAACTGTTAGATAATCATAGTCGACGATAACATCCCTGTTCCCATCGCTATTACAGAACCGTACATGAGATTTTCACCTCATACGGCTCCTCATAGGTCACAAATAAACCTAAGGACCTTTCAACATTATTTATCTTGATGTGTTTGTAGGATCGATAGAGAGTCAAACTCTTATCTTCTCATTCTAAAGTCTATAATTAGACCAATGGAATTCTGTCTGCTAGATTTATAATAAAAAATGCTTCTGAATTGATCTCATCTTTTAAGAATTTTCATTTTTCTTTATTGATTAATAACTTTAGCCTTGAATAAAAAAAGACTTTTTAAAAGAAATATCACAGAAATATTTCAACATATCATTTTCTCATTTTCGATTACGAAAAAGAATTACCCATTGCATCACATAACAAAAATGTGATTTAGAGAAAGAAAATCGAAATAGTTATGAATAAAAAAAAAAGATCTTTTTTTTTTTTGCAATTCTAGTCTTTCGATTTTATTCGATTTTCTTTCGTTCCTAGTCTCCTTTCTCAGAAAAAAAAAAGGGGGGGTTGCCAAAAGTAAAAGATTTCTTCGTTCTTGATAGTTATTTACTTAATCAGTGGATAGGAACATACTCTGAATCGAAATCGTGGGGAGTACTTCTTAATCATTTCTACTAACTTAAAGCCCCAATTTGAATGACTTTTCTATATTCTATAAATAAATATCTTTTTGGATAATTTTCAGAATCTCCATTATCAATCCTTTGTGTATCTTGGTCTTCCTAACCATCCACTTATTTTTTGGATCTCCCATTAGGAGTAATACATCTATGGAAATAGATAATAAAACTCCATATGTTTGATCTTTTGAACCCGCTTCAAGCCACGATGACTAATCAATTAACCTTGGGGTAAACAGTCTCGACTGCTTCTATTTATTTTTACTTAATTCTTGTACCTAGGAAATGAGATTGAATTCCTTTAACAACAAATTTTTAAGCCGTTTTATTTCACTCATATAACTATCAGATTTAATTCATCAACCCCAAGGATGAATAAAAAAAATAGATATTCAACTCATTTAACTTTCTTGCTAGAAAGAAAAGAACTGGGGGAAATTTTTTGTCTTACCGAATCGCACGTAGAGATATTGATAATACACATAGAGTTAATGGTATTTCATAACTAATTGATTGAGCAGCAGCCCTTAATCCACCTAAAAAGGAATATTTATTATTTGATCCATACCCCGACATAAGAAGTCCAACGGGAGCAAGGCTTGAAACGGCAATCCATAAAAAAATACCAATACTAAGATCAGCTAGAATAAAGCGATAGCTAAAAGGAATTACTGAATAACTTAGTAAAATTGATATGACTGCTATGGATGGTCCGATACTGAATAAACGAGTATCTCCTCTAGATGGAAGAAGATTCTCTTTGAAAAGTAGTTTTGTACCATCTGCTAGAGCTTGCAGAAGTCCCAAAGGCCCGGCGTATTCAGGTCCAATACGTTGTTGTATCCCTGCAGATATTTCTCTTTCTAACCAAACAATTACTAGTACACCTAGTGTGATTCCTAATACAAGAGTTAAAATAGGGCCAAGCATCCATATCATTCCGTAAACTTCTTTTAAGGATTCCAATCTAGAAAAAGAATTGATAGCTTGTATTTCTGTTGTATCAATTATCATTTCAACGATCAACTTCTCCCATAATGATATCTATGCTACCTAGTATCGTCATAATATCAGCCAATTTCATTCTTTTAACTAATTGCGGAAGAATTTGCAAGTTGATAAAACCCGGTGGTCTAATTTTCCATCTCCAAGGAAAAACACTCTGATCTCCTATCAGAAAAATTCCCAATTCTCCTTTTGGTGCTTCGACTCTTACATAAAGTTCTTGCTTGGACAATTCAAAAGTTGGAGAGGGTTTTTTACTAATAAATCGATATTCAAAATCATTCCATTCAGGGTCTTTTATTCTATTAAAGCGCCGGATTTCTAAATTCTCATAGGGTCCCCCCGGAATTCCTTCCAGAGCCTGTTGGATAATTTTTATAGATTCTGTCATTTCACTGATTCGTACTAAATACCGAGCTAATGAATCCCCTTCTTTTTGCCATCGAATCTCCCAGTCAAATTCGTCGTAACACTCATAACGATCAACTTTCCGAAGATCCCATTGTATTCCGGAAGCTCGTAGCATTGGCCCCGATAAACCCCAATTTAGTGCTTCTTCTGTGTCAATAATGCCTACGCCTTCAACTCGTTCTAAAAAAATAGGATTCCGTGTAATAAGCTTTTGATATTCAGCAACCCCCGTTAAAAAATAATCGCAAAAATCCAAACATTTATCTATCCAGCCATGAGGTAGATCGGCAGCAACTCCTCCGACACGAAAATAATTATGCATCATGCGCATACCGGTAGCAGCTTCGAATAGGTCATATATTAATTCTCGTTCTCGAAAAATATAGAAGAAGGGGGTCTGCGCCCCAATATCTGCCAGAAAAGGGCCAAGCCACAACAAGTGGGAAGCGATACGACTCAATTCCAACATAATCACTCTGATATAGCTAGCCCTTTTAGGTACTTGAATATTGCCTAGCTGTTCGGGTCCATTTACGGTTATTGCTTCTGTGAACATAGTAGCTAAATAATCCCAACGTGTTACATAAGGCAAATATTGTATAATTGTTCGATTTTCCGCAATTTTTTCCATTCCTCTATGTAAATAACCCAACATTGGTTCACAGTCAATAACATCTTCACCATCGAGAGTAACAATCAGTCGAAGAACACCATGCATTGATGGGTGGTGAGGACCCATATTGACTACCATGAGGTCTTTTCTTGTAGTTGGTGCAATCATAAGTTTTTCCCGAGTCATTCTCCCATGCATTGCTGAAAGTAAAAAGAAATTCATCAAAATTTAAACGCCTAAGCTCAAATGGTATCACGCTTCAAATTAACGAGTTTTTATCTCTCGAATATTCAACTCACCAATTAATTCTTTATAGCGTTCTTTATTTCTTTTTGCCAAGTAGGCCAGCAGCCTTTGACGTTTTCCCAAAATTTTTCGCAAACCTCTCTGAGATGAAGAGTCTTTTTTGTGCAATTCCAAATGTGAAGTCAGTCTCCTTATCTTAGTGGTGAAACTCAATACTTGAAATTCAACAGATCCCCTGTGTTCTTCGTTTTCTTTTTGAGAAATAACTGAAATGAATGAATTTTTTACCATAAAAAACTCCCCTTCCCTTTTTACAGATATGGATTTTACTGATCAGTAATAATAATGACATTAATTTGAATGTGGTATATACAATAAAATAATCCGAATTTATTTCGGAACTCCTAATTTTCTGAATTCAAATCAATTAATTCAATTTAAAATTGGATTTAGATAGGGATAGAAAAGGGTTGGTACATTTTTTCATCGAAGAATTTGAATTTAGATCTAAAATGAAGAAAGTTCTAAGGTTTTGTTGATTGATTTTGAGATCTAATTGAGACATTAATGAAATGTGAGACGAGACATTTGATCCGTATATTTGTTTGTTTTCATATATCCCTCTATTATTCTATAGGGTATAGGATATATAGAAAAAATATATTATCCACAAATTTTCAATCGTGGATACAGATATACCCTTAACATACTAAAACGACTGCCATTATTCGTATCAAACCAATAACGATTCATACAAGCTAAATCTTCTAATCGATAATTGGGCCAAAGAAAAAGCTTTAATTTCATTAATTGATTTTTCTCTCTACCAAGATGTTTATTGTCATGTGAAACTTGAGTACTGTTTTTTATGTTCTTTTCGTTCCAAAATACTGGATTTCTATCCATATTATTTCTATTCTTTGAATTGAAACAAATTAGAATTCTCAATTTTCTACGACGTCTAAACGATAAAATATTTTCAGGAATAAACAAATTAAAACGATTTTTGTCTCTATTTTCGATTATTCTTTGTTGTGTTGAAATAGCTTCATCAAAATGATTCTTAGAATCATATCTTTGCTCTTGGTATTTTTGATTAGTTTGGCGCTTACTCTTATGAATTAGGGAAATACCTATGGTTTGATACATAATAAATTGCCCATCTTTTTTTCCAGACAGGCGGATGGGTTCTATAATAAGTACTCCCCTTTTCATTAATTCTGTAAGAGTTAAATTCTTCTGAATCAGCATTATATCCAAACTCATTTCTCTCTTGAGAATCGAGGATATAGTCATTTTTCTTGGATCTATGAGTCTAAGTAGGAGACAATATACCTTGATATTATTGATCATTTTTTGATTTAAAGTATCGCCCCATCTCAATTGAAAAAGAAAATAACGTTTCAGGAAGAAATCTAGTTCTGCTTCCGTCTTGTTTTTGTATTGTTTTTTCTTTTTCCCTTTTTTCATGTTTGACCTTACATCATTTTCTTCAATATCTTTTTGTTGTGAGAGAACGGATCCAAGATCTCCTCGACTTGTGGGTTCTTTTTCTTTTTGATTTCGATACTTTTTTTCCGATGTTATCAAAAAACTTCTTTTTTCTTTTTCATTAATCTTTTTATTTTCACTACTATTTTTTTCATTTTTATTCAAATTTAAAAAATTCAAAAGAAGTAATTGGCTTGGTATAAACCAAGGTTTTGTTTTATATGCATTATAAAGTAATACAAATTCTGGTAAGAACCAAAGTTCCAGATTTGATATGGGATGCTTTAGCATTTTTTCATTCATTCCCATCCAATCAAAAAACCCTTTGTGAGAGTTTGGTAGATTTTTTTCTGGAATCATAAGATAAGAAAGATCTTTTTTAGAAATTATTTGAGAATTATTAGTAAGAATTTGAGTATTTTGATTCCTATTGGTATCGATCGTAATCCAGGCCTCACTATCGACTTTTTGTCTAAGATAAAAATTGATAATTTTCCAATCAAAATATTTTCTATCGGCCGTTTTTTTCATATATAGAATATCGACCCTTCCTAGATTATTATTTAGATAATAATAATTCTTAATAGGACTGTTTCTCAGCATATCAAAAAAGGTCTCTTTAGACGTGTTATAACAAATTTCTTGGTTTTTATTTCCTTGAAACGGAGATCTATAAAAAAAGCATTCCGCTTTATTTTCATAATTAAGAAATTTAGATGATAAAAGATCATATCTATAGTCTTTTTTAAAATTCTCTTTTTGATTAGATACTGAATATACTTCCAATTTTTTGGGGGAATCCATTAATTGGTCTTTTTCATATGAATGACATTTTCCTAAATTTTCCCTTTTAGCTATATGACGCTGATGAACTGTATTTCGCCATTTTTCTGGTATTAATCTAGACCATCTTATCTGAGATAAATTGTATTGATAATGCCCTTTTAACCAGTTTTTCCACTGATTCATTTCATAAATCGGAAGTTTCTTATCTCCTAATTTAGAATGAACCACTTTTCGCGTTTCCAAAGAATTCTTTATTTCGGGTTTAAGAAAAAAAGGGATTTCTTGATAGTGAAGAACAGACCTTAATTTATACGAATTACTAACTTGGATTTGTGATAATTTGTAAAACACATATGCTTGTGACACGTAGGATAAGTCATAAAAAGTATGTGAATTCGTTTTACTATTCCTAATATTATCAAGTGACTTTTTTCTAGTCGAAATAAACGGAATTGGATTTTTCTTTTTTTTATTAATTATTTCTTGTTTTCTTTCATTATTGGAAATGGATTTATCAATAATTTTTTTTATTGATTCAAGAAAAAGTTCTGTATTCATTTTGGCAATATTAATGATAGATAAAAATAGATCTGTGTATATTCTTTCAATGAAAAATTTCAAAAAAAGAGGTAGTTTACAAATTATTCGAGCATTTATTCTTTTTAATATTTGCCATTTTTCGAATCTTTTAGCATTATAATTTGTTTTGTTAGGACTAAGATTATTTATTCTTGGAGTTACTTTTTTTTTATCTTTTGAGATTATTTCGATTTGATTTAGAATTGTACTTGTTCGATCAGCCAGATCCTTCAGTTTTTTTTCTGTGAATGAAGAATTTGTCCAACTCGGAGATGCGATGTGACTAAAGGATTCGTGAATTATCTGATTGCTTCTTAGGGAATCTTTTTCTTCTTTAAATTCTCTCGATTCATATATTTCTACTTCTCTTAATTGAAATAATAGAATTGGATTGACTTTTGAAAGTTCTTTTCTTTTTTTTTTTATCAAAAGTGTTATTTTGATAATCCATCTTTTTGTTTCTTTTGAAAGTTTCCGAAGTAATTTTTTTTTTCTTTTGAAAACTA